CTTTAGCCAATGATCTAATTAAAGGAATAATTGGAACTATTGTATTAAGCTTTTTCATAACAATTTTTATTAGAAATGAATTTTGCAACATTTGACTTCGTACCACTGAAAGATTTAGCCGAATACTTAAAAAATAACCTAAAAAGTGAAATGAATGCTGAGATAATTGGTTTATATCGATCGTTCCTGGTTGAGACCAAATATTAAAATAACATTGCCATAAATAGATAAAATAGTATTTCCATTTATTTAACAAAAGAGGCGTATTCTTTGAAACCAGAATTGATTTTCCTTGATATCTAACATAATGGATGAAGGGATCCTTGAAGAATGATAAAGTATACGAAAAATCCTTAACAAATATTTCTACAAGATGTTCTATTTTTTCATAGAAAAAAATTCGTTCAAAAAAAACGCGAAAATATTTGAATCGTAACTGAGAGGATTTGTTACGAAGAAAAAGAAAGATAGATTCGTATTCCCATACATATAAATTATATAGGAACACGAAAAATCTTGGATTACTTTTTGAAAAAAAAGTAGAAATCGATTTTTTTGGAGTAAAAAGACTATTCCAATTACAATAGTAATAAAAAAACAACCTTAATAAATGAAAGAAAGAGACATCTTTTATCCAATATCGAAGGATTTGAACCAAGATTTCCAGATGGATAGGGTAGGGTATTCGTATATCTGACTCATGATTTAAATATATAAATTGATCTTCAAAAAAGGGAAAAATGGAATGAATTGATCGCAAATTATTATAAGATTTTACGATTTCTAACTCCTTTAAGAAAGAGATAAATAATTGTAGGGAAAATAGAATCTCCACGACGACAATAAAACCTTCTAATATTATTTGAGAATCCAAATTATTGTTATAACCCCAAAAAGTATTTTTGTTAGAATCATTAACCAAAATGATCAAATGAGTCTGTTCATACATTCGAGTAATTAAACGTTTTCTAATTAGTAAACTAAATTGATTGTTATAACCTACATTTTCTACAAAAATGCATCCATGACCATAAGCGAGTCCATAAATATACTCCCGAAAAAAAAGTGGGTATAGGATGTCCTGGTGGCGAGATCTATGGAGTTCCAAATATACTCGATATTCCTCCATTTTAAAAATTCTATTTGGTCAAACAAAGAATCAGAGATTCTTTGGATTATCAAATGATACATAGTGCGATACGGTCAAAACAGGGAATTCGAATATATATTAATTTTAATAAAAAACGAATTATATATATATAGATATCTAGAAAAAGATGGATACCTAGAAAACAAGTAAAACGAATCAACGGACTCTCTCTAATCGCTTTTTCCACCTAATTTTTGTTCTAGGATAACAAGCTAGTTAGGAATCCTTTATTTTTTTTCAACCCAATCGCTCTTTTGATTTTGGAAAAAATCTCTTTATCGATATACTCTTTCTTTTACACATTTATCGCTACCCCAAAATAGAAATCTAATGGAAAATAGCTATATAGTTAGGACTCATAACAAAAAGAAATAATCCATTCGCAGGAAAAGCTTTTCCCACATCAAGCACTAACCTCTTTTTAACGTACAATTAGATGGGGTAATCATTCAAATAAAAAATAAATGAAAGCTCGTTACTTTTAGTTTCCCTATAATTAATTGGAGCCGCTAAGCTCTATCCCTTTATTAATTAAACCCAACTGAATGAGTTCCGAGCCAAAAATTCAAAAAAAAAATTGGGCCGGATCCGATAAGAATGAAATATTTTTAGAATTCATCATTGATACGACATGCTACTTTTTCCATTCATTCCTTTCTGGATCAGTCGTGGTTTTACAAACTCTACCGATGGTATGGACGAACCAATTGCTTCATAGAAATGTGTAAAAAAGAAAGTCGCTCTTAAAAGCCGAGTACTCTACCATTGAGTTAGCAACCCCAATACAATTTATAAATAGGGTGGGTGTATATATCCAATCGCAATAAAAACAATACAAATAAAAGATTGAATTGTCTAATATTTTATTAGACATTAATAAAAAAGGAAAAATAGAAAAAAACTAAAAATGTCGAAGGCGAATTAATTCTCAACATACAAATGAACAGATAAAACAAAAATTTTTCTAAAAAAAAAATAAAAAATGATAGACCACCTCTTTATCTACTATGTTATACATTGTTATCCATTATAGATTATTATTATATATAGAAATATAGAATTAATTATTATATATTATTTTTCGTTTTTTATTTACCTTTCAATTCAATGAAAAAAGAATTTCTTGTTTTTGTATCGCAGAAAATCCAACGAACCTACCATTTGATGAAGTAAAAAAGCCTATTTAACGTGAGTAAATTTATCAATTTATTCACGATCGCATTATATTTATTTGATACACTGTTGTCAATATTAGTATTGAAAAAAGAATACAATTGAGAAAACAAACGAATAAAATAAAAATGATAAAATGAAATATTAATATTTCATTTTATCATTTTTATTTTAAAT